GATTACCCAGTAATCCGTCTTGCTCTCACTAAAGTGATATCCGTATAGATATCAATATATCACTTGTGACTTTCTTTGTTACAAAACAAAAATTTTAATCTAAAATTGAAATGATTAAAATGAAATCATAAGAAGGAATATGTAAGCTACCCACTTGATTTCCATGGGATTGTAGTTCAATTGGTCAGAGCACCGCCCTGTCAAGGCGGAAGCTGCGGGTTCGAGCCCCGTCAGTCCCGGCGGATTCAATACATCAACTCCCCTTTTTGTTTCTGGGCAAGGGGATGAAAATGGTTTCATTTATCTTTTTGTTTTATTTTTCTTTTTTCATAAAACAAAAGAAAGGGTCGATTATTTTAACTAGGGTAGAGAAACATATGTAAATTAATTATAATTATTGAGAGCATTCAACACTTCAAGAAAGAGAAACTGTATGGGGTTTCCGCTTTTTGTCAACTGATCTCCCATTAATTCGTGTAGGAAAATGGAATAGGATAGCGTATAATACATTTGCCAAGAGTACCTATATATACTTTTCTTTCTATGAAGTCAAGGAATTTTAAATAGTTCGAATCCAACCAAGGAAAGAGGATTTTTTTTTAATAAAGATAAAATGCGTCTTCCCTAATGAATATGCTCTTTTTAAAGATTAGAGGCGATGTCGAATAAAAAACTCGTAAGAAAAATTAACTCGTTAATTTTTTTGAATATTTTCGTTTTTTTACTGGGACTCGTCTTTGTCACATTCCCTTTCTTTGTTTTCCAAAAAGATGATAAACCCTTTCAATTTTTTTATTTCAAATTGAACTTCGTACTTGTTTTCTCTATTTGATTTCTATTGTTTATTTAAGGTTCTTTATAAACTCTTTTTGTAAAGGATCGAAGTAGAAAAGGTTTTTTTATGATACTTCATCAGATGATTGTACAAGGAAAGTAAACTACTAGGTTTTAGAAAGGAAAGCCGGGAAAAAAAATCATAAAAAAATATTTTTTGATTGGATCAAGAATCTCATTATGTATTGGGTGTGGATAAAAGATCTTCCTATGTTATACTATTAAATTCTTGACGATGAATCGATTTTATAGCTCCGATATTGTTATTCATGATATTTCTTTCATTCGATATCATAGAAATCTAATTCATCTGAGTGAGTTTACAAGCGAAAGATTTCTCATCTCTATGGGATTAAATCCCGAGATATTCCAAAGAAAAAAAAAAAAAATAATAAACGATTAAATTATGGAAGTCAATATTCTTGCATTTATTGCTACTGCACTCTTCATTCTCGTTCCTACTGCTTTTTTACTTATAATTTACGTAAAAACCGTTAGTCAAAATGATTAATTTGAATACAATTTTACTATCAATGAAAAAAAAAATATTTCAATTTCTCGTCTTAAATGAAAGGAATGCATTAGACTCAGTAGTAGTATCCTAAAGGGCCCGCTAGTATGGTAGAAAGAGATCTCTTTCTACCATACTAGCCATTATGGTTATTATAATGTATAAAGATACAAGTGAAATATCTTAATATAAAGGAATCCACCTATATCTCTCTTTTTCTTTATAAACGTCAATATAAATGAAATAGAATATGAAATGTATGTACATACTTTCTCAATTTCATTTGTTTGTTTGATCCATTTAATACAGATAATCCCAAACCGATAATCCCAATTCGATGGAAGCTTCTTCAGATTTCGAAAGGGGTTACCCCATGAATGGTTAACCGTGTAAACCCTGATATAAAAATAGCAAATGAGTCAATAAAACAAAACATAAATCCAATTTCTAAAAAAAAATCTTAAAAAAATTGCCGAACGGTCTAGAAAACGAAAACAATTGATACAGGTTGATAGAGTTTGATTATTACCGCAATTAGAAGTATTTTTAGAGTCCACTTCTTCCCCACACTACGAGAGAGAGGGAAAATGTAAAAACTACCATTAAAGCAGCCCATGCGAGACTTACTATATCCATGTGAATTCTGCCCCCTATTTCTATGAATATGAAGAAACTATTCCATTATTGTTTACTAATAATAGTGAAATCACTGGTGCAGAGTCAAAAAAAGGGAGAGGCATTTGGTCACCATTGATGAACTACTCCAAAAATCCACTTATCTTATAATGAGTTATTCTTATTATAAAATTTCTAGTAGAATCGACAAGATGTAAACACAAGCAAACGGACATTTTTCGAAGTATCCAAGGAATCTGACTCACATGTAGAAAGAAGAAGACTTTTTCTTTCTTTTATCATTTTTTATTTTTTGAAGTAAAATGAAAGGCAATTCTTCATCTAATCTAATCTAATATTGATTGAATGTCGGAGCATTCCGAGACTTTCATGAGTCTATATCCAAAGTATCTTAGGTCCTTTCCAAAACTATTAATTTAATTCCCTCTCTGGCTATCCAATCTAATTGAAGACTCAGTAAGTGGAACTCAATTAGTAGTGGCAAGTAAAGATTTACAGATTTCCCTCCACTACTTTAAGTTTTCCTTGAATCTGATAGGCAAAACTTTAGGTTAGAGAATAGAACCTCGAGAGCCGGGGGCTTAGAATAACGAAAAGAAAGTATCAAGAGTCTTTTCCTATTCCTACGTTTGTTATTTAAAGTCTGTTGTTGAGGCGGCACCCGGATTTGAACTGGGGAAAAAGGATTTGCAGTCCCCCGCCTTACCACTCGGCCATGCCGCCAAAACGATAGAAACTAGATTCCAATTTGCTTTTTTTTTTCAACTCCGAAAAATATATATCTATAGATTTTCAGTCACAAAATATAGAATCCAGGACAAACCAGAACCATTAACTATAACTATTGACTGTAAATTCATGACCATTTTTGAATTAAAAAAAAATCTACATTTTTTATTTCTAATAATATTAAGAAAATCAATGGATTTATAACTAATCTACATTGAGTTTTTTCAATTAAAAAGAAATCTTCTTCAATTTCAATTATAACAGTAATGATGAGTATATGTAAACCCCAGAATCAGAACATACGTTACGTTGTGTTATAGAGCTATAGCTCTATAATGGGGTATTTTCTCTCTCTAGGGATGCTTTTGAGGAGTAATTCTCAATAAATTTTTATATTTCAATTTTTCCCTTGAAGAGAAAATTTCCTTTTTGATAGAGCACAGCATGTGCTGTCCCAAACAGAACTGTACCACAATAAAAGAAGAAAAAGAGACATATATATCTGTGCATTTTTTTTATTTTAATAATAATAAAAATTAATAAATAAAAAAACACAAGTTTTCTTACCTACTTCAATTCAATGATATTCTAACTATTCTATTCAAAATAGGTAAAAATCAATCTCTTTTCCGCAAATATTTTTTTGAACAATGAAATGTGGTTAAAAAAAAAGTTTTCTATTTATTATATGTTTATCTGCTCGAACAGATCCAATGATGAATACATTTTTTATGGTATGCAATCAAATTGGAATATGTAATATCATAGGTGAAAATGAAATTACTTGGTTTTTCTAGTCTTTACAAAACTCCGTAAGTTCCAGCGGGATTTCTCAATTCTGTTCCATTTGGATCTATTTCTTATAAAAAAATTCCAATTGAATCTAGTCTCCGTTCATACGTATTTCATACATTCCATATATCTTGGAGTTGGATAAAATTTCATGTGATTCAGTAAACAGAATAGAAATTCCATTATTGTTAGATCGAATTCTATGGATATGATTCGGTGAAGAATGAGAGATGGGATGGGATTTTTTCAATAAACGGATAAATGGGAAATTCAAAAAAGATGCTTGGGGATGGAAAAGAGGGAACATCTACAATACCCGGATTTAATCAGATACAATTTGAAGGGTTTTATCGGTTTATTGATCAGGGTTTAATAGAAGAACTTTCGAAGTTTCCAAAAATTGAAGATATAGATCACGAAATTGAATTTCAATTATTTGTGGAAACATATCAATTGGTAGAACCTCTGATAAAAGAACGAGATGCTGTCTATGAATCACTTACATATTCTTCTGAATTATATGTATCCGCGGGATTAATTTGGAAAACCAGTAGGAATATGCAAGAACAAAGAATTTTTATTGGAAACATTCCTTTAATGAATTCCCTTGGAACTTCTATAGTAAACGGAATATACAGAATTGTGATCAATCAAATATTGCAAAGTCCCGGTATCTATTACCAGTCAGAATTGGATCATAACGGGATTTCGGTCTATACCGGCACCATAATATCAGATTGGGGAGGCAGGTTAGAATTAGAGATTGATAAAAAAGCAAGAATATGGGCTCGGGTGAGTAGGAAACAGAAAATATCTATTCTAGTTCTATCATCAGCTATGGGTTCGAATCTACGAGAAATTCTAGAGAATGTTTGCTACCCTGAAATTTTCTTATCTTTCTTGACCGATAAGGATAAAAAAAAAATTGGGTCAAAAGAAAATGCTATTTTGGAGTTTTATCAACAATTTTCTTGTGTAAGTGGGGATCCAATATTTTCTGAATCCTTATGTAAGGAATTACAAAAAAAATTCTTTCACCAAAGGTGTGAATTAGGAAGGATTGGTCGCCGAAATATTAATTGGAGACTGAATCTTAATATCCCTCAGAATAATATATTTTTGTTACCACGAGATATATTAGCAGCTGCCGATCATTTGATTGGGATGAAATTTGGAATGGGTACACTTGATGATATGAATCATTTGAAAAATAAACGTATTCGCTCTGTAGCGGATCTTTTACAAGACCAGCTCGGGTTGGCTCTGGCTCGTTTAGAAAATGTAGTTAAGGGAACTATCTCCGGAGCAATTAGGCATAAATTGATACCTACTCCTCAGAATTTGGTAACTTCAACTCCGTTAACAACTACTTATGAATCCTTTTTCGGATTACACCCATTATCTCAAGTTTTGGATCGAACTAATCCATTGACACAAATCGTTCATGGGAGAAAATTGAGTTATTTGGGCCCTGGCGGATTAACAGGGCGAACTGCTA